AGAACTATTTTTAGTGCTACTGTAATTTTGAAAATGAATGCGCAAATGTCCATCAAAGGTAAGTAAATACATCCGAAACATATAAAATGTGGTTAATCCCGCTGTAAAGGAAGCTATTATTGCGAAAGTTGGTGAATACAACCAACTATCATTAAGAATTTCATCTTTGGACCAAAAACAAGCAAGAGGCGGAATACCACAAAGGGAGAGTGTACCTAATAAAAAGGTAATTCTTGTAATTGGAACATATTTTGTTAAACCGCCCATAAGAACCATATTTTGACTTTTATCTGGTGAATATCCAACAATGGGTTCCATTGAATGAATAATTGATCCGGATCCCAAAAACAATAAAGCTTTCGAATAGGCATGAGTGATCAAATGGAATAAAGCGGCTCGATAAGAACCTATACCCAGAGCTAACATAATATAACCCAATTGAGACATTGTCGAGTAAGCTAAACTTCTTTTAATGTCTCTTTGAGCAAGAGCCAAAGTAGCTCCTAATAGTACTGTTATTACGCCTATTGAAGAAATGATATTCATTATGGAAGGTATAACTATGAAAAGAGGAAGAAGCCGAGCTACAAGAAAAATTCCCGCTGCTACCATAGTAGCAGCATGTATAAGAGCAGAAATGGGAGTGGGTCCTTCCATAGCATCAGGTAACCATATGTGAAGGGGGAATTGTGCGGATTTAGCAACTGCACCAACGAATAAAAAAGAAGCACACAGAGTAGCAAATAAGGAATTTACTCCATTATGATGAACCAAGTTATTAACTATTTCGAACAAATCCCGAAATTCTAAACTACCAGTTATCCAATAAAGTCCTAAAATTCCTAATAATAAACCAAAATCCCCTATACGATTGGTTACAAAAGCTTTTTGGCAAGCACTTGCCGCACTCGGTCGTGTGAACCAAAAACCTATTAATAAATAGGAACACATTCCTACAAGTTCCCAAAAAATATAAATTTGTATCAAATTGGAACTAGTAACTAATCCTAACATAGAACTATTGAAAAAACTCATATAGGCAAAAAATCTCAAATATCCTTGATCGTGAGACATATAATTGTCACTATAAATAAGAACCATGATTCCAACAGTAGTAATTAATATTGACATAATAGAAGTAAGTGGATCGATCAAGTGTCCGAACTCTAAAGAAAAATCATTATTGACGGTCCAAGACCATAGATATTGATAGATAAAATTTCCATTTATTTGCTGAATGGATAGATTGGCCGAAAATGCCATAGCTATACTTAGCATCAAAACACTCGGAAAAGCCCACATACGACGAATATTTTTTGTTGCTGTCGGAATAAGCAGAAGTCCAAAGCCTATTAACATAGTAACTGGAAATGGAAGAAAGGGTATTATCCATGCATATTTATATGTATGTTCCATAAAAAAAAATGGGAAATATGAGATTTTGAATCATTCTACGACTATACTACCATCCTATTCTGGCAATATGTAATCATATCATATACTAATCATATCATATACTATAGTATAGTAAGTAAAAACAATCATACCAAAACAGTAGAATATAAATCATAGTATGCCTCAATAAATCAACTCAAAAAAAAAGACCTAGTTATTCTAGTGATTTTATTTGTAGTAATTACCTAACCCATTGCGGAACTAATTGATTGGATTCCAATCCAATAAGAAAGTATCAGAAATATTATAATACTCTTTATTTCGTATAGAACTGAAAAAAAACTCAAAATTGAGGTTCTCCTTCTTAGGTAATAGAATGTCTTGTTTAACATATTAACCACTAATTGTAGTTTAAGTTTGAATTTAAATTATAGACACGGCAATATGAGCTTATTCAATTCCAAACTAATAATCATAAAAATTCCTTTTCGAATTCCCCCCCCCCCCCTTTCTTCCATTTTTTTGCCTAGTGTGTTAATATGTGACATGCATGTTATACATATATTTATATATAAATATATAAATAATATATTTGTATTGTATGTTATGAAAAAACTATTATCGACGAAATTAAGTTAAGTATAGAAAATGACTAAAAAGAACGATCTATTTTGAGCAATACATGTCTTTCACATACAACAATAAAAATTAGTAACTCTTTTTTTTTGAATGGCAGTTCCAAAAAAATGTACTTCTATATCAAAAAAACGTATTCGTAGAAATATTTGGAAGAAAAAAGGATATTTAGCTGCAATAAAAGCTTTTTCTTTAGCAAAGTCAGTTTCTACTGGAGATTCAAAAAGTTTTTTTGTGCGACAAACAAATAAGAAAATCTTGGAATAATCGGAATTTCCATGGCTAGAAGAATTTCCAATTTTGGAATATGAATAATTTCCTTTAACTAAATGTATTGATGTATTGAACTCAATACAATATTAGTTAGAACTAGCTGCTATTATATGTAGAATAAGAATTTCTCTATCTGTCGGTTCTAAGTATCATTATCTTTTTTTCATTCTAGTTTTTATTAGAATCTATTTATTAATTCGTGAGATGTTTTTTTCCTATTCATTTTCTTTTCACAATGGAAAAATCTTTGTTCATTCTATTTTTCCGTTGTGAAAAGAAAATTGTGATGGATGCTGAAACTCTTTTGTTTTATTATATGCCTAACTCAAGACCAAGTTGGTTTCATAAATATTATCATAATTTTATTTAGAAATTATGTATACAACAAATAACAAAAAGTATTATATTAATTTTATATTACATATTTAAATATATTTAAATTAATTAATTAATACTTAATGATACTAAGAAAAGTATAAAAATTGTTAGAAAAATTACTTCAATTTTGTAATTGAATTGTGATACATATGAAATCCTATTTATTTTTTTTTGTTCGTTTAGAAAAAAAATCTCTTTGACAATTTGTTTTTCATTTATCTGATTTCGTGGATTCAATTCAAAATAAATAAAAAATATAAAAAGAGGACAATTCACAATTCTTAGTTTCTGTTTCGACTGAAAACAAAATTTGTATTTCAAGTTACAAGTGTTCCGGGAGAACTTAATATACAGATAGTACGTAAAAGTTGATTCTTAAAACTGAACCTACGATGATACTAACCTAAGTAAAAATTATTGAAAATTCAAAGATGAATTTAAAAGAGCTCTTATTTATCAGTTCTAATATTTCCTAAACTATATTGAATCCTTGAATCTAGATCTAGACGATTCAACATGAATTGATTATTATTATTTCAAGTAAGCCGCTATGGTGAAATCGGTAGACACGCTGCTCTTAGGAAGCAGTGCTAGAGCATCTCGGTTCGAGTCCGAGTGGCGGCATACTGTAAAAAAGATACAATGGATCCTATAATGTATTTAATTCCCGATTTCCATTCTGTAATGGGACTTTTTTTATGTATGATATTTGTGACTTTAGAACATATATTAACTCATCTCTCTTTTTCGATCATTTCAATTGTGATTACGATTCATTTGATGACCCTATTAGTACACGAAATCATAGGGTTGCGTGATTCGTCGGAAAAAGGAATGATAGTTACTTTTTTTTCTATAACAGGATTATTAGTTACTCGTTGGATTTCTTCGAGACATTTTCCATTAAGTAATTTATACGAGTCTTTAATCTTCCTTTCGTGGAGTTTTTCCATTATTCATCTAATTTCCAAGGTATGGAATCATAAAAATGATTTAAGCGCAATAACCGCCCCAAGTGCCATTTTTACCCAAGGTTTCGCCACATCGGGTCTTTCAAGTGAAATGCACCAATCGTCAAGATTAGTACCTGCTCTACAATCTCAGTGGTTAATGATGCACGTAAGTATGATGTTATTGAGCTATGCAGCTCTTTTATGTGGGTCGTTATTATCAGTCGCTTTTCTAGTCATTACATTTCGTAAAAACATCGATATTTTTTGTCAAAGAAAAATTTTCTTAATTAAGATTAAGTCATTTTTCTTTGACAAAATCGAATACTTGAACAAAAAAAAAAATGTTTTTAATTTTCATTCTTTTGTTCCATTTCGAAATTATTACAAATATCAATTAACTCAGCGTTTGGATTATTGGAGTTATCGTGTCATTAGTTTAGGGTTTACCTTTTTAACCATAGGTATTCTTTCTGGAGCAGTATGGGCTAACGAGGCATGGGGATCTTATTGGAATTGGGACCCCAAAGAAACTTGGGCATTTATTACTTGGACCATATTCGCGATTTATTCACATACTAGAACAAATCAAAGTTTGCAAGGTACGAATTCGTCACTTGTAGCGTCTATAGGATTTCTTATAATTTGGATATGCTATTTTGGGATCAATCTATTAGGAATAGGTCTACATAGTTATGGTTCATTCACATTAACATCTAATTGAATAAATTCCATGAGGAATACATAAGACCCCCGTACTATACGTAATATAAAGTTTGCGCAGGTTTTTGAGAACCATTTGAATGATTCCTTGATTCAAATGGTTCTCAAAAACTCGGAATATATCTTATTATAATTTTATAATTCTAATTAACTTTATTTTTTTGTGTTGTACAGCTCAAAAATCTTCAAATTAAAAATTCTAAGACTTTGTTTTCTATCTGATTAATGAAAACTATCTATGAAAATAATTAGATAGGATAGCTTGTACCTTGTCAACTGATAGCGAAAGAACAAAATCAGGATAAATACCAATCCCTATTACGGGTAAAAAGATACAGATTGAAACAAATAGTTCTCGTGGTCCAGAATCCACAAAATTGGAGTTTGGAACATTGAATAGTTTGTATCCATAAAACATCTGACGTAACATAGATAATAAATAAATAGGAGTTAATATCATTCCAATTGCCATTACAAAGGTAATTAGTATTTTGGACATTAAAAGATATTTTGGACTGGTAATTATTCCAAAAAATACTACTAATTCTGCAACAAAACCACTCATTCCTGGCAATGCAAGAGAAGCCATCGAGAAACTACTAAACATGGTAAATATTTTTGGCATTGAGATGGATATCCCCCCCATTTCGTCGAGATAAACAAGACGTATTCTATCACAACTCGTTCCTACCAAGAAAAAAAGTGCAGCACCAATAAATCCATGAGAGAGTATTTGTAAAATGGCTCCGTTGAGTCCCATGTCGGTTATAGAACCAATTCCTATAATTATGAAACCCATGTGAGATACAGAAGAATAGGCTATTCTCTTTTTAAAATTGCGTTGACCAAGAGAGGTTGAAGCTGCATAGATTATTTGTATTGTCCCTATTATCACCAACCAGGGAGAAAATATAGAGTGGGCGTGCGGTAATAATTCCATATTGATCCGAATCAATCCATATGCCCCCATTTTTAATAAGATTCCAGCTAGAAGCATACATGTACTGTAATGCGCTTCCCCATGGGTATCTGGTAGCCATGTATGTAGGGGTATAATCGGCGATTTGACAGCATAAGCAATAAGGAAGCCCAAATAGAATATTATTTCTAATGTCACAGGATATGACTGATTAGCTAATCTTTCAAAATCCAATATCGGTTCATTGGAACCATATAAACCCATACCTAGAACTCCTATTAAAAGAAAAATGGAACCCCCTGCAGTGTACAAAATAAACTTTGTAGCTGAGTACAAACGTTTCTTTCCTCCCCACATGGATAAAAGTAAGTAAACAGGAATTAATTCTAATTCCCACATGAGAAAAAAAAGTAAAAGGTCTCGAGAAGAAAATAATCCTATTTGACCACTGTACATTGCTAACATCAGGAAATAGAACAATTGCGAATTTCGAGTAACAGGCCAAGCTGCTAAAGTGGCTAAAGTAGTGATAAATCCTGTCAGTAAAATAGGTCCTATGGAAAGTCCATCGATTCCCAGTCTCCAGTGAAAATCAAAAATATTTATCCATTTAAAATCCTCCTCCAATTGAATCAATGGATCATCCAATTGGAAATGATAACAGAACACATGGGTTGTTAGAAGGAGTTCTAAGAAGCATATACATATAGTATACCACCTAAATACCTTATTCCCCCTATGAGGAAGAAAGAAAATTGAAGAACCCGCGAATATCGGCAAAACTACAAGTAGTGTTAACCAAGGGAAATAACTCGTGATAAAGACAAGATGCATTTTGACCAAAAAACCCGTGCTCGGAATAATATATTTTCTCGAGTACGGGTTTTTGTCGGTAAAAAGGAATCAAATGATTCAAGTGGAGTTTTTTATAACGTATCAATAAGATAGACCCATGCTGCGAGTTGTTTCATGCCATAAATAAACGCGGACACTCAAAAAATCTGTTGGACAGGCGGATTCACATCTCTTACAACCTACACAGTCCTCGGTTCTTGGCGCGGAAGCAATTTGCTTAGCTTTACATCCGTCCCAAGGTATCATTTCCAATACATCTGTGGGGCAGGCTCGTACACATTGAGTACACCCTATACATGTATCATAAATTTTTACTGAATGTGACATTGGGTCTATAAATTCCAGTTTTGAACATAAAAAATTTTCGATCTGGTAAAGTAAAATCAGGAGGAAATGAATTATATATTTATATTGTATTGTAGACACCAGACGAATCAATGGTTTATCAAAAAAATCTAATGTTAAAAATCAATATATTTCTAAATCTGTTCATGAGAAAGGACCAAGAGACTTTGATTTCCGTTTCAACAACCATGATTATACAAGTCACACATATGACTTCACATTGACATTGGCCAACAGATCATCAATATTTCAATAGTAATATAAAAATATATTACTATACATATTACTATAAAAATAAAGAATAAAAAATGAAATAATTTATATCTATATTTTATTTATATTATTTTATTATATTATTTATGTCTTTATTTATATTTATATGATAGTTATGACTAATTATTCAACAAATTTGATTGATTGATACGAGTTGATTTTCTGTTACGATAAATCGACGAAACAATAGCTAGCCCAATAGCTGCTTCCGCAGCCGCAATGGCTATAACAAAGATTGAGAAAATGTCTCCTTTTAATTGGCGACTATCAAATATATTAGAAAATGTTACGAGATTTATATTAACCGAATTTAGTATAAGCTCAAGACACATAAGTGCTCTAACCATGTTTCGACTTGTGATCAATCCATAGATACCGATAGAAAATAAGTAGACGCTCAAAAAAAGTATATGTTCAAACATCATTGGCTAACTCCTCATGAATCTCGATTCATTTCAATATGAACAACAATTCAACCGATTTGATTGACCATAATCGAGTAATTACAGAAAAAAGAGGGTATCAGCAGTAGATTAAATGAAAAACTTTTCCTTTTTCATTGGATTTCGAATTTCTAATAATTGTATTAATTCTAAGGATTTTTTATTGACGAGCCATAGTAATTGCACCTATCAAAGAAACTAAAAGAATTATAGAAATGAGTTCAAATGGAAGATAAAAATCGGTTGATAAATGAATTCCAATTTGTTGAACGTTACTAATAAGGTCCTGTTCTATAATCTGATTTGATCTTGTAGTCCAAATAATTCCGTACCATGACGTATCTAAGATAGTAGTAATTAGTGAAAAAAGAATACTTATACAAACCAGTGAAGTGACTCCATCCCCAACAGTCCAAAAATAGGAATCCTTCGAATATTCTGAACCATTCATGAACATAACAGCAAATATGATTAAGACATTTATGGCTCCTACATAAATAAGGAGCTGTGCGGCAGCTACAAAATAGGAGTTTGATAGAATATAGAATAAGGATATACAAACAAGAACCAATCCCAACGAAAAGGAAGAATAAATTGGATTGGTAAATAATACTACTCCTAGACCTCCTAATATAAGAACTAATCCCAGAAATACTACAAGTATATCGTGTATTGGTCCAGGTAAATCCATTATGTATAACAGATAAATAAGTCGAAATATTTCATGACCTTACTAAATAGTCCAGGAAAGAAAAGGGTGTTACCTTTATTTTTTTTTTTCTTGTATATGATGAGTTCCTAATTGAATTCAATCTTAATATGGATTAATGTAGATATAGATAAAGTTATTAAAGTTATTGGCCAATCCTACTTTCCTTTTTATCTATTTTCTATTTTTATCTAAAAGAAAAAAGAAAAGAATAGTTGGAATTTTCTATTTGAAAATCATCACTAAACCATATTCTCAGTTTAAAACAAAGAGTGATTCTCAACAATCAATAGTTATTATTTGTAATTTCTGACCAACAAAAAAAGGGGGCTTGGATCCTTTATATCAAAAGGAAATCTTAGTAATCAGTAACCGTTCTTGAATCAAGGAGGTTATCCTTGTCTCTTTTGATTTGAGTCGAATTCATAACTGTTTGAATTGTGTAATCTCCAATTACTGGCATTGGTAACCGACCCAAAGCAATTTGATTATAATTCAATTCGTGACGATCATAAGTAGAAAGTTCATATTCTTCAGTCATTGATAAACAGTTTGTTGGACAATACTCGACACAGTTACCACAAAATATACAGACCCCAAAATCAATACTATAATTAAGCAATTGTTTCTTTTTAATATTTTTTTCAAATTTCCAATCAACAACGGGTAGATCTATGGGACATACACGAACACATACTTCACAAGCAATACATTTATCAAATTCAAAGTGGATTCGACCACGGAAACGCTCTGATGTGATCGATTTTTCATAAGGATATTGAATAGTTACAGGTAAACGATTTGTATGGGATAAGGTAATTATGAAACTTTGACCAATGTACCTTGCTGCTCGTATTGTTTGTTGACCATAATTTATGAACCCGGTTACCATAGGGAACATATTGTGGATCTCCGTGAATAAATTGATGTTTCTTTCTCTTGTTTGAGATCGATTATGAATCTAGAATATCGTTATCTTATTCTATTATTTTAGAGTATTTATAGTGAAACAAGTTGGGAAGAAGTTGTCAATAATAGATTACCCAGGGAAATAGGTAAAAGAAATTTCCATCCAAGATTTAATAACTGGTCCATTCTCATTCTAGGTAAAGTCCATCTTGCTGCGATAGGAATGAACAGAAACAAATAAGCTTTAGCTAATGTAATAAATATCCCAATTGTCGTTCCAAAGACTCCATCCATTTGATTTATTCCGAAAAGTTCAGGAATAGATATATACGGAATATAGAAATTCCACCCACCTAAGTAAAGAACTGTTATAAATAATGAAGAAACTAATAAATTTAGGTAAGAAGCAAGGTAAAATAAAGCGTATTTGATACCTGAATATTCTGTTTGATAACCTGCTACTAATTCTTCCTCTGCTTCTGGTAAATCGAAGGGTAATCTTTCACATTCTGCTAGAGAAGAAATTAGAAAAACAACAAACCCAATAGGCTGACGCCACAGATTCCACCCCAAAAATCCATATTTTGACTGCGCCTCAACTATATCAACTGTACTTAAACTGTTAGATAATCATAGTCGATAATAACATCACTGCTCGCATCGCTATTTCAAAACCGTACATGAGACCTCGGCTTCATACGGCTCCTCTATGGCCACAAATAAATGTAAGGACTTGCTCGATATTATCTACATCCTTATTTGGATGGTAAATATACATCGGGAAGCCAAAAATTAGACCAATGAAATTCCGTCTGCTCAAATAGAAAAGGTGCTTCCGAATTGATCTTATCCATTACAATTTGAATTTCTCTTTGTTTGGTAATAACTTAATCTTTTAATAAAATACTCGTTATATCAATAAATATGTTCTATAAAGAAAGAATTGGGTATTAATTCAAAATTCATGATAAGAATTCTATATATTATGTATAGATATGGATGGGGAAAATAATAAATAAAGATCTTTTGCATTATTATTTATTCATTTTTCTCATTCTATTTTGGAATTCTATTTCTTTTGTTCCTGTTCTTCTTTCTAAGAGGGGGGGTACTCTGAAAAAAAAAATAAAGGATTAATTCGTTTTTGATAGTCATTTCTTTAATCAGTGAATAGGAGCATACTCTAGATCGGAATCGTGGGGAAGTACTGCTTGGTCATTTCTACCAACTTAAAGTCCCCATTATGATTCGTTTTATCCAAAGTTTTATATAAAAATACCGTTTTTTGATACCTTATATTATCTCCATTACTAATCTTTTTTGTACCTTGGTGTTCCTAACTGTTCACTGATTTTTGATTGATCCCCCGTATGGTAATACATATAAAAAAGTAGTAGAACCCCCATACGTTGATCTTTTGTACCCGCTTCAAGATATGAGAATTAGTCAAAGAATCTTAATCTTGGGGTAAACAGTTTATATACTGCTTATGTTTATATTCTTGTACATAGGGAATGAGATTTTCTCTTCTTACTGCAAATTTCTAAGCAGTTTGATTTTACTCATATAACTATCTAGTTTAACTCATCAACCCTAATGATGAATAAAAAATGAAAATATCCATTCAATATATTCAACCTCCTTACTTTATTTCTAGAGAGAAAGGAAAATAATCATGTTCCAACGAATCACACGTAGAGATATTGATAATACACATAGAGTTAATGGTATTTCATAACTAATAGATTGAGCAGCAGCCCGTAGACCACCTAAAAAGGAATATTTATTGTTCGATCCATATCCTGACATAAGAAGTCCAATAGGAGCAATACTTGAAATGGAGATCCATAAAAAAACACCTATACTGAGATCGGCTAAAATAAGGCGATATCCAAAAGGAATTACTAAATAACTTAGTAGAACTGATATGACCGCTATAGACGGTCCCACGCTAAACAAACGAATATCTCCTCTAGATGGAAGTAGGTCCTCTTTAAAAAGTAATTTGGTCCCATCTGCTAGAGCTTGAAGAATCCCCAACGGACCGGCATATTCAGGCCCAATACGTTGTTGTATTGCTGCGGATATTTCTCTTTCTAACCACACAATTACTAGGACCCCTATTGTGATTCCTAATAGAAGGGTTAAAATGGGAACAAAGATCCATATGAGTCCATAAACTTCTTTTAAGGATTCCAATCTAGAAAAAGAATGGATAGCTTGTACTTCTACTTCTGTCGTATCAATTATCATTTCAACGATCAACTTCTCCCATAATGATATCTATACTGCCTAGTATCGTCATGATATCGGCCAATTTCATTCTTTTAACTAATTGAGGGAGAATTTGCAAATTGACAAAACCAGGTGGGCGAATTTTCCATCTCCAGGGGAAAACACTACTATCTCCTATCAAAAAAATTCCTAATTCTCCTTTTGGGGCTTCTACTCTTACATAAAGTTCTTGTTTCGACAATTCAAAATTGGGTGAAAGTTTTTTAGTAATAAATCTATATTCAAAATTAGTCCATTCGGCATTTTTTGCTCTATCAAAGCGCCGGACTTCTAAATTTTCATAGGGTCCCCCAGGAATTCCTTCTAGAGCCTGTTGAATAATTTTTATAGATTCCTTCATTTCACCGATTCGGACTAAATAACGAGCTAGTGAATCTCCTTCTTTTTGCCATTGGACTTCCCAATCGAATTTATTGTAACACTCATAACTATCAACTTTACGAAGATCCCATTGTATTCCAGAAGCACGTAACATCGGCCCTGATAAACCCCAATTTATTGCTTCTTCTCCACCAATAATGCCCACTCCTTCAACTCGTTCCAAAAAAATGGGATTCCGTGTAATAAGTTTTTGATATTCAGCAATTCCTGTTAAAGAATAATCACAGAAATCCAAACATTTATCTATCCAGCCATAAGGCAGATCAGCAGCAACCCCCCCAATACGGAAATAATTATGCATCATTCGCATACCCGTAGCAGCTTCGAATAGATCATATAACAATTCCCTTTCTCTGAAAATATAGAAAAAGGGAGTCTGTGCGCCGATATCCGCCATAAAGGGCCCAAGCCATAATAAATGAGAAGCTATACGACTCAATTCCAGCATAATGACTCTAATGTAACTGGCTCTTTTAGGTACTTGAACACTTTCCAATCGTTCTGGTGCATTTACTGTTATTGCTTCTGTGAACATAGTGGCTAAATAATCCCACCGTGTTACATAAGGCAAATATTGTATAATTGTTCGATTTTCTGCTATTTTTTCCATCCCTCTGTGTAAATAACCCAATACGGGTTCACAGTCAATAACATCTTCACCATCAAGAGTAACGATCAGTCGAAGAACACCATGCATTGATGGGTGATGAGGACCCATATTAACTATCATGAGATCTTTTCTTGTAGCCGGTACAGTCATATCTTTTCTTCCTTAATTCATTATTCCATGAATTTATCAAACGAAGTTCATCAAAATGAAAAATTTAATAACTACTAATAACTAAAGAAAAAAATGCAAACCAACCTTAAAATTAACGAGTTTTTGACTCCCGAATACCTAATTGACCAATTAATTTTTTATAATGTACTCTATTTTTCTTTGACAAATAATCCAGTAGCCGTTGACGTTTTCCCAGAATTTTCCGTAGGCCCCTTTGTGATAAAAAATCTCTTTTATGTAATTCCAAATGTGAAGTGAGTCTCCGTATCTTATCCGTAAAACTGAATACTTGAAATTCAACAGATCCGCAATTTTTTTCTTTTTCTTGTCGAATAGCTAAGATGAATGAATTTTTGACCATAAAAAACCCATTTTTCTATTTTTTTTATTTTCTGTGGATTTTACCGATCAGGAAAAATAATTATTATTATTATACCAGTTAGTTCCAGTTATTTGAATCTAGTACAAAAAAATTTTGATTTCTTCATATACACTACTTTAAATTTATATTAATTTTATCCAAATTTATCCAAATCAAATTTGTAATTTGATTTGGATAGAAAGGGATGATACATTTATCAGAATGTAACATGGTGTATGTGTATATCTTTCGGTTTTTATCCACCGAATATGGCATGCGATAGATATATAGGAAATATACTATTAACTAATTCTGAATCGTGGATACATATGTATTCTTGACATACTGAAATGACTACCGTTATTGGTATCAAACCAATAACGATTCATACAAGCTAAATCTTCTAATCGATAATTGGGCCAAAGAAACGATTTGAATTTAATGAATTTATTTACATCTGTATTAAGATGCTTTTTCCCGTTTAAAAATTGTCCCCAGTTTTTTATGTTGTTTTGATTGCAAAATAGTGGATTTCGATTCACAACATTCCAATTCCGGGAATTGAAACAAATTAAAATTCTAAATTCTCTACGACGTCTGGGAGATAGAATATTTTCGGGAACAAGGAAATAAAAATGATTTCTGTTTCTATTCACAAGCATATTGCTGTGTTGTGCAATGGATCCATCAAAATTCTTTTTTTCAACATATCCACTTTTTATTATGCATTTTCCATTAGTTTGGCGCTTATTCTTATCAACCAATGAAATACCTATGGTTTGATATATAATAGATTTTCCATCCTTTTTCATAGATAAACGAATTGGTTCGATAATAAATATTCCTCTTTTTATCAATTCTGTAAGAGTTAGGTCTTTCTGAATCCACATTACATCCAAATGCATCTCTCCTCTTTGAATTGAGGATATAGCAATTTCTCTTGGATCTATCAGTCTAAGTAGGAGACAATATACCTTGATATTATTGATCATTCTTTGATTCAAGGAATCATCCCACCTTAATTGAAAAAGAAAATATTTTTTCAGGAAGAAATCCAGTTCTTCTTCTTTCTTGCTCTTGAATTGTTTTTTCTTTCTACCTTTTTTAATGTCTGCTCCCGTGTAATCTTCTTCAAGATTTTTCTTTTTGTTTTGTTTTCGTAGATCTGATACAAAATCTCCTTGACCTTGTTGTTTGTTTTTTTTTTGGTTGGAATTTTCTAATTCAAGATATTCTTTTTGATTAGCTAATATAGAAATATTTTTTTCATAGAAATGAAAAATAAGTAATTTTATTGGTATGATCCACGGGTGAATCTTATACACATTAAAAAGTAGTACAAATTCTGGGAAAAACCAAGGTTCTAAATTTGATATGGTATGATATAACCTTTCTTGATTCATTCCTATCCAATCAAAAAAAAGATTTTTTTGATTGGATGGGTTGATTTTGTGATGAATCGTAAAAGAAAAAGGATCCTTTTTTTCCAATTTTTGATAATTTTGAGTTTCCGTTTTAGCATTTTTATGAATCTTGGTGCCGGTATGCGTATTGGCCCAGGTCTCAATATCGATATTATTTCTAAGACAAAAATGGAGAATTCTACAATCAAAAAATTTTCTATCCATATTTTTGTCCATATCAATAATAGATCTTTTTTCTAGATAATCACTAATAGATATACTTATCAATCTATAAAATGATTCGGATTTCAGTGTATTTGTATTGAAATTATATGGAATTTTTTTGTCCTCTACTTGTAATGTTGATCCAGAAATATACGAGTCCTTACTATTCCCATAATTTATATATTTATATGACAAAAGATCATATCCGTAATGTTTTTTCCATTTTTCTTTTTGACTTATCGATGAGTCCACTGCATAGTAATTTTGTTTCGTGTAATGAATTAATTGGTCTTTTTCTTTTTTATATAAATCTAATTTCATTGAGTCTTTCTTTTGAATCGTACGACATTGATTGATTCTATTTCGCCATTTTTTCGGTACTAAGTGATTCCACTTGGTATGAGATAAATTGTATTGATAATGACCCCTTAACCAATTTTTCCATTTATTCATTCCAGACTTATGGATTTTTTTTTGCCTTGATTTGGAATCAAATATTCCTCGTGTCGTACAATAATTCTTGATTATATCCCTAAGAAAAGGATAGGCGTGGTGATATTGAAGTACAGATTTCAAATGATACTTGTTAAGTAATTGATTTTGTGATAATTTGTAAAATACATAGGCTTGAGACAAAGAAGATAAGTCACAATTATTATTCCTAATATTTCTAATACTAATATTAGTATTAGAAAAATTAGAAAACAGATTTTTTATAGTCGAAATCAAGTTCATTGTATTTTGATTTGTTTTCTCAATTCCTTCTTGATTTGTTTCCGCGTTGGAAATGGATTTGTTGATAGTTTTTTTTGTTGATTCAAAGAAAAGTTGTGCATTGATCTTTGGAATCTTAATGATACATAGTAATATATCCATGTATATTTTTTCAACGAAGGATTTCATAAAATAATGTGATTTACGTATTACTCGGATATTTTTTCTTTTGAATATTTGCCAAATATCCTTCTTTGATTCCGATCTTTTATCATCACAAGCTCGAACTATTTTTTTATTGCCTTTTGTGATTCCTTCTATTTGAGTCCTAATTGTGATTGTCTTATTAGCAAGATCTTTCATTTTTGTTTCTATGAGTGAATAATTTTCATTTACACAATTCGCGGATCGAATTCGAATGGTCGATTCTCGGATAATCTTATTATTTATATTGGAATCTTTTTCGTTTTCATTCGATTCATATACTTTTACCTTTCTCAATTTCAATAAGAAAATGGGGTTTACTTTTTCAAGTTCTTTCATTATTAGATTTATAACTAGAACTATTCTTGTTTTTTCTTTTGAAACTTTTATAAAACCTTTTCCTCTTTCTTTGAAAACCCTTATAACTTGAAAAAATTGCCTTTTCGCTTTTCTCGTTTTTTTTTCGAGTTCGTTAAAAACGGGTTCAAAAAAAGAGGGTCGTTTTCGGGGAGACCCAAAAGGTAGTTCCGCTTCCCTTCCCCAGACTGTTAAAAAACAAAAATTGTCTTTTTTCTCCTTTTTCTTTATTTTCTGATCTCTATCTCTATGATGAGATCGTACTTTAGATCTTCGCCAAGGTTTCAGACAGAAAGGAAATAGAATCTTTATCTGAATGCCGTCTGTTAACCAATTTTGGGGAAATTCTGTTTCTGATAATTGAACGCCATTATAGGTACATTTAACATGCATTTCTTTATTCCATTCCTTCAAATCCTCGTACCATTCGGGGAATTGCAATAATAACATACGACCAATATTTTTAGCTATTATCAATAAGGGTAATATAACGTATTTTCTAAGAAAAGATTGGGTTACTAACATGAAACCTCTTATTGCTTGAGTAAATATAAAGGTATCCCAAGCTTCTGATATTGCTATTCGTTCATTTTCTTCTTCTTTCTCCTCGTTTGTTTTCTCCTTTTCTTTTGTCTCTTCCTCCTCAAAATAAGAAATTTGCAATTTTGGGTTTTCTCCTACCCAATTCCTAAAAATGTGATTAATCATTTTAGAGATATCAAAAAACGAAAAAAAAAAGATTTTGTCTATGCGATCAAAAAAAAGTGGAGAATGCACATTTGCTTGAAACATTTCCCAAATAACTGTTTTACGTCTTTGAGCACGCATGGATCCTTTAATTATACCCCGGCGAAAATCCGATTGTTGTGAGTAACGTATCAAAGCCACTTCCTCTTCTTCATCATTAGTGCTATTATTACTAGTATTATTATTACTAGTACTGGAATTAGTACTCTGACCGTTATCAGTAAAAATAACCACGCGTTTGCCTTTTCTTGAACGAATTTCGGGATCTTCCGTCGATTCTTCTTCATTTTCTTCTTCCTCTTCTTCTAAATCGTCTGTCAATTTGTATGACCAACGAGAAACCCTTTTACTGATTTCTTCCATTCCAATAGATTTCCTTCTAATTGTTGTTAGATCGTTTGGATCAGTTGAAATTACATCGAATATAAATTTCAAAGATTTTGCTTGACTTTCTGAATCAATTCGTCGTGCGTGTTCAAAAGATAATTCATCGATTGAGGTTAAGGAATTCCCAATCGAATTCAATAAAAATTTCCCGCTAAAGCCAAACGTATTCTTTTGATGTTCTAATTCTCGAGAATCATTATGAAAGAGACCATGAATCTTATTTATCCAAAACATTTCTACGGAATTCGCTGTGGAAGTTATTAAATCGTTCATGATTGCACGTGAATCCCATTTTTTTATTGTTCCTCGATAAGGTCCATTCAAAAAAGGATCGTACCTTTTTGGCAAGTATTCTTGTTCATTCTCATCATCGCATAATCTGGTCCTTTTTTCTAGCATATCTAAAGCAAGAGATCCCTTCTCTTTTTCTAGAATTTTTATTCGACTTATCAATTCATTGTTCAAGTTGTATTTTTTTTGTTCATTGGTATGAACCCAATAATTATACAAGTCTTCGTGGGATAGTTTTTCTGTCGTGTACAAAGAAATTTTGCGTTCTATCATTTCTGAAAAAGTCGATAAACTTGGTGGATATGTAAAAGATATTATTTGTTTTCCATCACTTGGGCATATATAAAAAAAATATTGTGACATTTCATTTCGTATAGCATTTTCAAATCGATCATTTTTTATATATCTATACGGTCGATTCCATCGTTTATAATCGAAAAGAAAAGTTACAATAGGTTTTTCAAACCAAAAAGAATTTTTTTCATTTTTCTCTTCTTTTTTTAAGTTAAGTTTTACCAATTCCCAATTATCTTGATGAGTATAAAG